GATTGAACAACCGGGATCAATTTCCTTACGATACTTAGTTGACATTCATCAAAAGGATCTAATGAATTATGAGTTCAATAGATCCTGTTTAGCAGAAAGACGGATATTCCTTGCTCATTATCAGACAATCACTTATTCACAAACCTCGTGTGGGGCTAATAGTTTTCATTCCCCATCTCCTCATGGAAAACCCTTTTCGCTCCGCTTAGCCCTATCCCCTTCTAGAGGTATTTTAGTGATAGGTTCTATAGGAACTGGACGATCCTGTTTGGTCAAATACCTAGCGACAAACTCCTATGTTCCTTTCATTACGGTATTTCCGAACAAGTTCCTGGATGACAAGCCTGAGGGTTATCTTATTGATGATATTGATGATAGTGACAATATTGATGATAGTGACGATATCAATATTGATGATAGTGATGATGACCTTGATATTGATACGGAGCTGCTAACTATGACGAATGTGCTAACTATGTATATGACGCCGAAAATAGACCGATTTGATATCACCCTTCAATTCGAATTAGTAAAAGCAATGTCTCCTTGCATAATATGGATTCCAAACCTTCATGATCTGCATGTGAATGAGTCGAATTACTTATCCCTCGGTCTATTAGAGAACTATCTCTCCAGGGATTGTGAAAGATGTTCCACTGGAAAGATTCTTGTTATTGCTTCGACTCATATTCCCCAAAAAGTGGATCCCGCTCTAATAGCTCCGAATAAATTAAATACATGCATTAAGATACGAAGGCTTCTTCTTCCACAACAACGAAAGCACTTTTTCATTCTTTCATATACTAGGGGATTTCACTTGGAAAAGAAGATGTTCCATACTAACGGATTCGGGTCCATAACCATGGGTTCCAATGCGCGAGATCTTGTAGCACTTATCAATGAGGCCCTATCGATTAGTATTACACAGAAGAAATCCATTATAGAAACTAATACAATTAGATCAGCTCTTCATAGAAAAACTTGGGATTTTCGATCCCAGATAAGATCGGTTCAGGATCATGGGATCCTTTTCTATCAGATAGGAAGGGCTGTTACACAAAATGTACTTCTAAGTAATTGCCCCATAGATCCTATATCTATCTATATGAAGAAGAAATCATGTAAGGGAGGGGATTCTTATTTGTACAAATGGTACTTCGAACTTGGAACGAGCATGAAGAAATTAACGATACTTCTTTATCTTTTGAGTTGTTCTGCCGGATCGGTCGCTCAAGATCTTTGGTCTTCATCCAGACACGATGAAAAAAATTGGATCACTTCTTATGGATTCGTTGAGAATGATTCTGATCTAGTTCATGGCCTATTACTATTATTACTATTAGAAGTAGAAGGCGCTCTGGCTCTGGCGGGATCCTCACGGACAGAAAGATATTGCAGTCAGTTTGATGATAATCGAGTGACATTACTTCTTCGGTCCGAACCAAGGAATCAGTTAGATATGATGCAAAATGGATCTTGTTCTATCGTTGATCAGAGATTTCTATATGAAAAATACGAATCGGAGTTTGAAGAAGGGGAAGGGGCCCTCGATCCGCAACAGATAGAGGAGGATTTCTTCAATCACATAGTTTGGGCTCCTAGAATATGGCGCCCTTGTGGCAATCTATTTGATTGTATCGAAAGGCCCACTGAATTGGGATTTCCCTATTGGACTGGGTCATTTCGGGGCAAATGGATCATTTATCATAAAGAGGATGAGCTTCAAGAGAATGATTCGGAGTTCTTGCAGAGTGGAACCATGCAGTGCCAGACACGAGATAGATCTTCCAAAGAACAAGGCTTTTTTCGAACAAGCCAATTCATTTGGGACCCTGCGGATCCATTCTTTTCCCTATTCAAAGATCAGCCCTCTGTCTCTGTGTTTTCACGTCGAGAATTCTTTGCAGATGAAGAGATGTCAAAGGGGCTTATTGCTTCCCAAACAAATCCTCCTACATCTATATATAAACGCTGGTTCATCAAGAATACGCAAGAAAAGCACTTCGAATTGTTGATTCATCGCCAGAGATGGTTTAGAACCAATAGTTCATTATCTAATGGATCTTTCCGTTCTAATACTCTATCCGAGAGTTATCAGTATTTATCAAATCTGTTCCTATCTAACGGAACGCTATTGGATCAAATGACAAAGACATTGTTGAGAAAGAGATGGCTTTTCCCGGATGAAATGAAACATTTGATTCATGTAACAGGAGAAAGATTCCCCATTCCTTAGCCGTAAAGATATGTGCCCATGAAAAGGGGATTAAGTGGAACAGAATTGGCCGGATGGTAGAGTCGTGGAAACACTTGTTTCTTCCATCTTTTTGGCCTTAGCTCCATGGAAGAATTGAAATCTTAGATCACTATGTGTGGATGATATGAACTGCCTAAACAAGAATTCTTGAACGGCGAAAGAGCCTATTACTCGCTACATCAAACAATTTCTACTAATGAAACCATGTAAATCCATCGGAAAATACGCATGTCCGCTGAAATG